GATATATATTTATAATTATAATTATATATAAATTTATTATTATATTTATATTTATAAATATATTTATATTTATATTTATAAATATATTTATATTTATATTTATATATTTATATATATATATATATATATATATATTATATAGATATATATCATAATATTATTAATTATTATAATATATATATATAATATTATAATATATTTATTATAAATTATATTAATATTTAATTTTATAATTATATATTATATATAATTATATATAATATATATATATATAATGATTTTAATAAATTTATAATTATTATAATAATTATAATTATAATTATTAATAATTATTATAAATGCCTGGCTATTACACTTAGTGTAATAGCCAGGCAATAATATATACATATATATAATATAGTTTATATATATATTAATTTATTATTTATATAAATATTAATTATATAATTATATATAATATATATATATATATAATAATTAAGTTAATAATATTAATATTTATATAATTTTAAATTATATTTAATATTATTATTATTATTATATAATATAATATAATATATAATAATAAAAAATATAATAAATATTTAATAAAAATATTTATATAATATATAATTTTCTATATATCTAATATAGTTAATCCGCCCGAATCATAATTAATTATGATTCGGGCGGTATATATATATATTAATATTGATTATATATAATATATATTAATATTTATTATATATAATATATATTACACTTATATACTATATAATATAATAATATATTATAATAATATTAATATATAAATTAATATTTATATAATATTATTTATAAATAATTATAAAGAATATTATTATTAATAATAAATTAATTTAATTTATTGTTCATTTAATCATTCTAAGAATTTAGGTAATGATACAGCTTCAATTTTAATAGGCATATTAGCATGACCAGTACCACATAATTCCATACATTGACCATAATAAACACCTTCTCTTTGAATTAAAGCAGATACTTGATTTAATCTACCAGGTAGAGCATCAACTTTAATACCTAAACTAGGAATAGCAAAATCATGAATAACATCAGCACCTAGTACTACAAATCTAATATGTAGATCTACAGGTACTACTACTGATGTATCAGTATCTAATAATCTTAATTGTCCTTCTTCTAATAAATCTTCTGGAATAATATATGATTCAAATTCAATAGTTTCATTATTATCATTAATAAAATCTGAATATTCATATTTTCAATATCATTGATATCCAATAGCTTTAATAGTTATAGCTGGTGAAATAACTTCATCACATAAATATAATAAAATGAATGAAGGAAAAGCAATAGTTAATAATACTACAGCTGGAAAAATAGTTCAAATAATTTCAATAGTTTGTCCATGTTTAATATATTTATATGCTATAGGATTTTTACTATATGTACTTACAATAGTATATAACATTCATGAAACTAAACCTAAAATAATTAATAAATAAAACATAATATTATCATGTAACTCTAAAATACCCTCTTGATTAGGTGTAGCAGAATCCTGAAAACCCATAGCATAAGGTGTAGGTACATCATTATTAATAATCTGAATTAATAAATTTAACATCTCTCTTTATTTTTTTTATATTTTTAGACTTTATTGTCTATATTATATTATTATTATTAAATTTCTTAATAAATCTCTTATAATAATAATAATAATAATAATAATAATCATATTAATATTTATATAATATATACCCCCCCCCCCGTAGTCCTTGTACATTGTACAAGGACTACGGGGCTAGTTATTTAGATATATATTATATATATATATTATTTATATATATATATATTATTTATATATATATATACCTAATACTACTTGTATATTGTACAAGAAATACGAAGCTAGTTATTTAAATATATCTATATATTATTTATATAGATAATTTATATCTATTATTTAATATATATATATTTTTTATATATATATATATATATATTATTTATATATATATATTATATATATATATTATTTATATATATATATATATTATTTAATATATTTATTATTAATATATATATATATTGATATATTATTTATATAATATATACCCCCCCCGTAGTCCTTGTACATTGTACAAGGACTACGGGGTTAGTTATTTATATATATATATCTTATTTATATATATATATATATAATTTAAATATATAATTTAGATATATTATTTATATATATATACCCCGTAGTCCTTGTACAATGTACAAGGACTACGGGACTAGTTATTTATATATATATATAATTTAAATATATTATTTATATATATATTATTTAAATATATAATTTATATATAAATTATTTATATATATACATCTCCCCGTAGTCCTTGTACAATGTACAAGGACTACGGGGCTAGTTATTTATAAATATATTCTTTATAAATATATTCTTTATAAATATATTCTTTATATAAATATATTCTTTATAAATATATTCTTTATAAATATATTCTTTATATAAATATATTCTTTATATTAATATATTTTTTATATTAATATATTCTTTATATTTATATATTCTTTATATTAATATATTCTTTATATATATTCTTTATATTAATATATTCTTTATATTAATATATTTTATATATTTATATATTTTATATATTTATATATTTTATATATTAATATATTTTATATATTTATATATTTTATATATTAATATATTTTATATATTAATATATTTTATATATTTATATATTTATATATTTTATATATTTATATATTTTATATATTTATATATATTATTTATATATATATATATTATATATATATATTCTTTATATATATTCTTTATATATATTCTTTATATATATATACCCCGTAGTCCTTGTACATTGTACAAGGACTACGGGGCTAGTTATTTATATATATTCTTTATATATATATATTATTTAAATATATATATTATATATATAATATAGATATATTATATATATATACCCCCGTAGTCCTTGTACAATGTACAAGGACTACGGGGCTAGTTATTTAGATATATATATTATATATATATATTATTTATATAGATTATTTATATCAATTATTTATATAAATAATTTATATCGATTATTTTAATAGATAATTTATATCAATTATTAATATAATTTATATCAATTATTAATATAATTTATATCTATTATTAATATAGATAATTTATATCAATTATTAATATAATTTATATCTATTATTAATATAGATAATTTATATCAATTATTAATATAGATAATTTATATCAATTATTAATATAGATAATTTATATTTATTATTAATATAGATAATTTATATTTATTATTAATATAGATAATTTATATTTATTATATAGATATATAATGTATATTAATTATATATATATATATAAATGTATATATACCCCGTAGTCCTTGTACTTTGTACAAGGACTACGGGGCTAGTTATTAAGATATATAATGTATATATATTATTAAGATATATAATTTATATATATATTATTAAGATATATAATTTATATATATTATTAAGATATATAATTTATATATATATTATTAATATATATAATGTATATATATAATTAAGATATATAATGTATATATATATATTATTAAGATATCTAATGTATATATATATAATTAAGATATCTAATGTATATATATATATAATTAAGATATATAATTTATATATACCCCGTAGTCCTTGTACAATGTACAAGTACTACGGGGCTAGATATTAAGATATATAATTTATATATATTATTAAGATATATCATTTATACCCCCCCGCGTCAGTTACGCATGCGTAACTGACGCGGGGATAACCCTTAATAATAATTATTATTATTATTTATAATAATTATTATTATTATTTAATTAATAATAATATTATATAATTATAATATTTATATATAATTATATATATATATATATATATTCATACTTATTATATTAATATTACTATTTTTATTATTATTATTGTTATTTATATTCTTATTATTATTACTATATTATTTATATATATTATACAATAATAATAAATATATAATCTATATAATATTATAATATTATAATATTATATATAATATATAATATATAATATAATATAATATAATATAATATATTATAATATATTATAAATAAATAAATAATTATTATATATATATATATATATATACATATATAATAATGATTTTTAAATAAATATATATCATTATAATAAAATAATGATATATATATATATATATATATATAGTTAAATATAATATATATATATATATAATATAAATAATATGATATAAATAATATGATATAAATATTATTATAATATTTTAAATTATAAAATTAATATAATTATTATTAATATTATTAATAAATTAATGTATATTTACCACGGCATATACAGATTTGTATATGCCGTGGGTATAATAAAATATAATATATATATCAATATATATATATATATATTGATATAATTAATATTTATATTATTATTTAAATATTAATATATAAAGTTAATGATATAAATAAAACTTTTAACTATAAACATATATATATATATATATATATATATATTAATAATATTTTAATAATTATTATATAAATATATATAATAATAAATTATATATATATATATATAAATATATAAATATATATATACCGGCACTTTAATATTATTAAAGTGCCGGTATTGTAAAATATATTAAATTTATTAATAATAAAATAATAACTATATATAATATATATATATATATAAATATATTATATATAATACTATATATATATATATATATAATTATATATATATATAATCATATTATTTATATTATAATATTATTATCATATTTATATTTAATTATTATTATAATATTATTATATTATTATCATTATATTATTAATATTATTATTATTATAATATTTATATATATATATAATAATTATATTTTTATTATATAATAATTATATTTTTATTATATAATAATTATATTTTTATTATATAAATAATTATAATAATTATATTAATTATAATAATTATAATAATTATAATAATTATAATAAATTTTATAATATAATTATATTTATTATAATATTATAGTATATTATCTACTACCTATTTCATCCTACTATCTATATTATTTACCTCCATATCGACTCCGGAACCAGAGGGCAATGCCCTCTGGTTCCGGATACTATATACCTATTATGAATATATTATTAAACTAGTATAAAATTAATATAAAATAAATATAAATATTAATATAAATATTAATATAAATATTAATATAAAATAAATATAAATATAAATATAAATATTAATATAAATATTAATATAAAATTAATATAAATATAAATATAAATATAAATATAAATATAAATATTAATATAAATATTAATATAAAATTAATATAAATATAAATATAAATATAAATATAAATATAAATATAATTATAATTATAATTATAATTATAAATATAATAATAATAATAAATTTATATTATATATATATAAATATAAATATATTCTTTATATAAATATATATATATATATTCCCCGCGTCAGTTACGTATGCGTAACTGACGCGGGTATGATGTGGAATGGAAAAATGGTATAATAAATATATATATAAATATTAATATTAATAATATATAAAAAAGATATAATAATATGTAACTAATATATAAACTTATTGTATAATTATACAAATAGTAATGTATTATATATATATATATAAATAATAAATATAAATATCATTAATATTAAATAGTAATTATATTTTATTTTTATATTATATAAATAATAATATAAAAAAAATAATTAATAATTAATATTAATAAATAAATAAATAAATAATTAATTAATTAATAAATAATATATATAAATAATTTATAATAAATATTTAAGTATATAATATATATAAAGATATATGTATATATATATATCCCGCGGCATATACATACATGTATATGCCGCGGGTATTATAAATAGTTAATTACTTTATTACTTTATTATTTTATTACTTTATTATTTTATTTCTTTATTATTTTATTTCTTTATTATTTTATTTCTTTATTATTTTATTTATTTATTATTTTATTTATTATTTTATTAATTAATTAGTTAATTACTTACTTAGTTAATTACTTACTTAGTTAATTACTTACTTAGTTAATTACTTAATTAATTAATTACTTACTTAGTTAATTAATTAGTTACTTAATTAGTTAATTATTTAATTAATTAATTAGTTACTTAATTAGTTAATTATTTAGTTAATTAATTAATTAATAAAAATAATTATAATTAATAATTATTCAATTATTATATATTAATTATCTCAACGTATGTTACCTTAATGTAATTAAGGTGATAGGAATATATATTCAAATTATTTAATATAATACCCGGGGTCATTGTACACTGTACAATGACCCCGGGGTAAGGGTAAAGATAAAGAAGGGGGAGGGGTTATAAAAATATAAACAATTAATATAGTAAAAACAATATAATATAATATAATATATATAAATAATATTATTATTATATAAATTATAATACTATTATTTATTATTATTATTATATTATTATATTATATAATATTTTATAAATTTTTATATTTATAAACAATGATATAAAATAACAATACTATAAATATATTAATATATATTTATATAATAATAATTAATAATATATATATTTATAATAATAATAATAACATATATATATATATATATATATATATATATATATACTTATTTCCAGCGTCCCTTAGGTAATACCTAAGGGACGCTGGAATTATATATATATAGAAATATTTAATATATATATATATATTAATTATATAATTATTTTTATTTACTTTAATATAATTAATATAATTAATAATCATATAATATATTATATATATTTTATTAATTATTATATTAATATATTATTATTATAAATAATTATTATATCTTTATAACTTTATTATAATTATTATTATTATAATATTATATAATATAATATAAATATAATAATTTATTATATATATTTATAAATAATTAATATTATTTTTATTATTTATATAGTTATAATTATAATTATTATAATTATAATATATATATATTTTTTATATTTTTCATTATAAGACTCTACTTATTTTTTATTTAATTCCATACTTATCTTATTCTATACTATATTGGTTATGGGTGGCGGAAGGGGGGGGTCATTGTACAGTGTACAATGACCCCCCCCCTCCCCTCCTACTGGTATTATATTAATATAATATTCTTAATATTTATTATTATTATATATAAAATTAAATATAATATTCTTAATATTTATTATTATTATTATATATAAAATTAAATAAAATATTTTTAATATTTATTATTATTATATAAAATAATAAATAAAATATTTTTAATATTTATTATTATTATATAAAATAATAAATAAAATATTTTTAATATTTATTATTATTATATAAAATTAAATAAAATATTAATAAAATAAATATAATATAATATCATTATAATATATATATAATATATATATAATAATAATATAATATAATTATTATAAAAAATAAATATAATAATAATTATATATATATATATATATAAAAATATATTATATATATGTATAATTATAGATATATATCTAGCGGCATATACGGGTGCGTATATGCCGCGGGTAGGACAAGATAAGGGTAAAGTATAAATAAGGTATATTCTAGTTTATAATAATATTATATATATATATATATAAATACATAATAATATATTATATATTATTAAATAATAATAATAATAAATAAAAATATTAATAAAAATATTAATAATAATAATATATAATAATAATTATTATTATAATATAATTTACATGTAAGGTGTAATTTATGTGGTAATATATATATATGGTTTAGTAGGAAAGATTAGTATAATATTTATATTATATTCTATAAATATAATATAATTAATAAATATAAAATAATTATATAATAATAATAATATTATAAAATATTAAAAAGTATTTAATAGTATGGTAAAATTTAAATAATAATCAATAACCCCGCGTCTATTACACACGTGTAATAGACGCGGGGTATATATATTATATTGTTTTATTAATTAGATATATTATATTAGATTAGATAATATATATATATATATATTATATTATATTAGATTATATATATATATATATTATATTATATTATATTATATTAGATTATATATATATATATATTATATTAGATTATATATATTATATTAGATTATATATATATATATATATTATATTAGATTATATCTATATATATTATATATATATTATATATATATATATATTATATAACAAATATTATAGATTATACCCGCGGCTTATACGATATCGTATAAGCCGCGGGCAATATATAATAGTATTTACACTACTATTTATTAATTTATTATACTACTATTTATATAATTATTTATATAATATTTTTATTATATTGTTATATAAATAATATATATATATATATATTTATTATATTGTTATATAAATAATATATATATATTATTATATAAATAATAATAGTAATAATAATAATAATAATAATTATATATAATAATAATAATATAAAGGGGATTAGTAATATATTGTAATACTGTCCGCGGGACTAGGGTATTACCCTAGTCCCGCGGATATAATATTTATATAAAAATACTAAATACACCATACTATTATTATTAATAATAAAGTTTATATATATATATATATATATACGTAAATAAATTATTATATTAATAAAATTATTATACATTATTATTATTTAAATAATTATTTATTATTTTTTTATAAAATATTTACTATTATATATATAATATAGTTAAAATGTAAATGGGAGTAGAAAATTATATAATAAAGTTATAAGAATAAATAAATAATAATAATAATTTAATATAAAATAATAATAATATAATAATAATAATTATATTAAATAATTTTTATATTATTAAACATAATATATTATAAATTTATTATAATAAATATATTATATATATATATATATATAAATAAATAAATAAATAAATAAATAAATAAATATATTATTATTATTATAATAATATATATATATATAATATATATATATATGTAATAATTAAGGTATAGTTAATGGTGATATAGCATTAAATAGTGGATATCCGTGGCATTAACGGATACGTTAATGCCACGGATATATATATCTATATATATGATTTTTATCATATATAAATATTATTTATATCTATATATATATTATTTATATTTATATAAATACCCCGTAGTCCTTGTACATTGTACAAGGACTACGGGGCTAGTTATTTAGATATATATATATATATTTATATAATAATATTTATATAATAATATTTATATATTTATATTTATATATTTATATATTTATATATTTATATAATAATAATATTATTATAATAATATTTATATAATAATATTTATATATTTATATAATAATATTTATATAATAATATTTATATATTTATATAATAATATTTATATAATAATATTTATATATTTATATAATAATATTTATATATTTATATATTTATATAATAATATTTATATTTATATATTTATAATAATATTTATAATTATGTTTATAATTATATCTATATATATATATATATATAGAAATATATATATATAGAAATATATATATATATATATTAATTATCCCTTCCCCCCTCCCCTCCCCTCTACCCCGCGTCTGTTACATATATGTAACAGACGCGGGGTATATATTTAAATATAAATACCGATTATTATTTATATTATATAATCATCATATAATGATTAAAATATTATTAATAATAATTAAATAACCAACCCGTTTTTTATAAACGAGTCGGAATACATACATAATAAATCACCTTATCATATTAATTATATAATGATATAATGAAATATATTATTACTATATATATATATTTATATAAATAATTATATTTATTAATCAATTAATTAATTAATTAATTTATTATATATATATATATATATATATATTTATAGTATCCCCCCCCCCCCCTATCTTAATTATATTATATAAATTATAGTATAATAAGGGGGGGGGGGGGGTGTATTTATATATTTATATATAATATATATATATTATATTAAATATAATATATAATAAAGTAATAATATAATTATATTATATGATTAAATTTAATAATACTGATAAGTAATATTATGTATAGTAAAGTATTGGTTATCTAATCAATATATATATTATATATATATATATGTATAACTTCGTAGTATTTGTAAATAGTAGAAGTAATACGTGAGTATTTTATTTCTATATAAATTAATATTATATCTATATATATATATATATATATATTAATATATAATTATATATATAATAATTAATAACATATATATATAATAAAATTATATAATAAGAATAAAAATAATAATAAATAATTATTAATATTTATATATAATATAATATAATGAATATATATATTATATTAAGTATATGATTAATATTAATAAAGTGTTATAAATTATATAATAATCTTATAAATTATTATATATAATAAAAATATATTATAACTATTTAATTATAATATTTATAATTAAATAATATTAATATAAAAAATAATATTTATATATAAAGTATGATATAAATATTAAATTTATAGTCCCGGAGTCCTTGTACAATGTACAAGGACTCCGGGGTTATATATAATAGATATATTATATATCATATTAATATAAATAGATATACTACATAATATATTAATATAACTAAATATATTATATATTATATTAATATAAATAAATATATTATATATTATATGTATATTAAAGTTATATTATATGTATATTAAAGTTATATTATATGTATATTTAAATTATATTATATGTATATTAAAGTTATATTATATGTATATTTAAATTATATGTATATTAAATTTATATTATGTAGTATATATATATGTATATATAGTGTGTTATATATATATATATATTATAATGATATACTTGTATTATATTAAATAATTTATATAATTAGTATAGGGTTTTAATATTAAATAAAAAAATTAATAAATAATCTATAAATATTTATAATTATATATTATAATTATTATATAAAATAATTATTATTATTATATTAATATTATAAAAAATTTTCAATATAATAATATATTAAATATGAGAATATTAGTTATATATTTATTATAAAATATTATATATATATATATAAAAAGTATGAATTAAGTGGGTATTATTGTATGCCGGCACTTTAACATTGTTAAAGTGCCGGTATTATAGTATATATTTAATTAATTTATATAATAAAGAAAAAATATATATATATATATTATAATATATATATATATATAATTATATAATAATAATAATTAATATAAAAAAATTATAATGGCATTTAGAAAATCAAATGTATATTTAAGTTTAGTAAATAGTTATATTATTGATTCACCTCAACCATCATCAATTAATTATTGATGAAATTTAGGTTCATTATTAGGTTTATGTTTAGTTATTCAAATTTTAACAGGTATTTTTATGGCAATGCATTATTCATCTAATATTGAATTAGCTTTTTCACTAGTAGAACATATTATGAGAGATGTTAATAATGGTTATATTATTAGATATGCTCATGCTAATACAGCTAGTTTCTTTTTTATGGCAATGTATGCTCATATGGCTAAAGGATTATATTATGGATCATATAGATCACCTAGATCACTAGTATGAAATGTAGGTGTTATTATTTTCTTAGTAACTATTATTACAGCTTTTTTAGGTTATTGTTGTGTATATGGACAAATGTCTTTATGAGGTGCACTAGTTATTACTAATTTATGTTCAGCTATTCCATTTGTAGGACAAGATATTGTACAATGATTATGAGGTGGTTTTTCAGTAGGTAATCCTACTATTACTAGATTCTTTGCATTACATTATTTATTCCCTTTTGTTATTGCTGCTTTAGTTTTAATGCATTTCTTAGCATTACATGTACATGGTTCATCTAATCCTTTAGGTATTACAGGTAATATAGATAGATTAAGTATGCATGGTTACTTCGTATTTAAAGATTTAGTAACTGTATTTGCTTTCTTTATTGTATTTACATTATTTGTATTCTTCTCACCTAATACTTTAGGTCATCCTGATAATTATATCCCTGCTAATCCTTTAGTACTACCAGCTTCTATTGTACCTGAATGATACTTATTACCTTTCTATGCTATCTTAAGATCTATCCCTGATAAATTCTTAGGTGTTGTACTTATGGTTGGAGCTATCTTAGTATTATTAGTATTACCATACACAGATAGAAGTATTGTAAGAGGTAATGCCTTTAAAGTATTATCTAAATTTATCTTCTTCTTATTTGTATTTAATTTTATTTTATTAGGTATCTTAGGTATGCAACATATTGAAGTACCCTATATCCAAATGGGACAAATCGCTACTATTATTTACTTCGCTTACTTCTTAATTATTATGCCTATTATCTCTACTTTAGAAAATGTATTATTCTATATCGGTAGAAATAATAATCCACATATTTATTCATAATAAATATAATATAATTATATTTTAATTAATAATATTCTTTATATATATATATATATATTAATATTTATATTTATATTTATATATATATATAATTTTTAATTATAATATATATTACCTATTATTTATATAATATATATATATATATATATATAATATATATATTTATATATCTAATATTATATTATATTATATTATATTATATTATATAATATTATATATAATATAATATTTAATTATTATTTTATATTATATTATATTATATTATATAATATTTAAATAAAAAATATATTATATAATTAATTATAAATAATAATAATATAAATTATTATTATATTGTGTGATTATATTAACCATCCGGCACTTTCACAATGTGAAAGTGCCGGAATATATATAATATAAATATATATATATTATATTCTAAATATATATTTATATTAATATATAATATTAATCATTATTATTATTAAATATAATAAAATAATAAAAATAATAGTTAATAATTATTATATTAATAATTATTATAATATTTATTCATTATTATTAAATATTATTATATTTATTATTTATAATATTATTTATATTATTATTTATAATATTATTTATATTATTATTTATATTATTATTTATAATATTATTTATAATATTATTTATAATATTATTTATAATATTATTTATAATATTATTTATAATATTATTTATAATATTATTTATAATTAATAATTTTTATTATTATTATTATTATATATATATATATTATATATTATATATATAGATATTAGTAAGGTCTTATACTAGATTTATTATATCCAGCGGTACTTAGCCTTAGGCTAAGTACCGCTGGACTTATTATCATCATTATATTTATTATAATTATTATTATATTTATTATTATTTTTATTTATTATTATCATTATATTTATTAATAATTATTATTATATTTATTCATTATTTTTATTTATTATTATTATTATATATATATATATATATTATAATAATTATAATTATTAAATATAATTATATATAAATATAATTAAAGTTATAGTTATAATACCCTTCTACTACACACAAAATAAAAATAAATAGTTAATTATAATTATTTTTATTATTATTATTATTATTATTATTATTATTAATATACTATTATTATATTTATAATTATTATTATATATTATAATTTATATAATTATTATATTAATATAAAATAAAATTAATTATTTTTTTTATAATTATATTTTATTATTAATATAATTATTAAAATATTAATTTATATTAATTTATAAATAATAATATTAATAATTATAATATTAATAATATTAATATAATAAATAATAATAGATATTATATATATATTATATATATATATATATATATATTATAGATTAACGTATAACTATACAAACCTTATAATCTATATTTTTATATTATACAATAATATTAATATATTATATTAATAATAATTATTTTAATAATAAATTATATAATATTTATATTAAAATATTTATATAATTTATTAATATAAAAAATATAAAATTATAAATATATTATATATTTAAATATTTATTTATTTATTTATTTAATATTATTATTAATAATATAAATTATATTTTTATATTATTATATATATATATTAATATTATATACTATTATTTTTTCATTTAATTTCATTTAATTTAATTTAATTTAATTTAATTTAATTTAATTTAATTTCATTTAATTTAATTTAATTTAATTTAATTTAATTTAATTTAATTTAATTTAATTTCATTTATTTCATTTAATTTCATTTATTTCATTTAATTTCTTTTCATTTCTTTCCTTCCCGTGGCATTAACGCTAGCGTTAATGCCACGGGTATATATATTTATTATTAATAATTATTAATTATATATTATTATTAATATATAAATATCATATTATAATAATATTATATTTTTTATATATTATTATATAATATTATAATATATATTATATTATTATTATTATATTAATATATTTATAAAAAAAATATATATATATCTGTTATATATAATATATCATTTTTATAATTAATAAATAATAGTAAATATATATATATATATATATTATGTATATTGTTAATCATCAATAATATCCACCCCGCGGCTGTAACGTATGCGTTACAGCCGCGGGGTATAAATATTATAAATTATATCATATTATATAATACTATATAAACTTTTATTATAATATTATATATATATATACTTTAACTTTTTATAACATTAATTAACTACTTAATTATTATTATTATTATATATATATATTATATATATATATAATATTAATTATTATTATATTATATTAAATTATTAATTATTATTTTAAATTATTATTTAATTTATATATATATATATATATAGTTATAATTATTATTAATTATTATTATATTAATAATAATATATTTATTACTATATATTATTATAAATATTATAATATATAATATTGTAATAGTTATTATAGGGTTATAATTACCAATCACCACGGTACTCAACCATAAAAATGGTTGAGTACCGTGGGGCTAATCTATATTTATTATTATATATCTATATATATATATATAATATTATATACATATAATATATATATATATATAATTATAACTATTATTATTATTATTATTTTATATAATATTAAATATAATATAATATATATATATATAATTATAACTATTATTATTAAAATTATTATATTTATATTAATATTAATTATGATTATTATTATAATTATTATTAAAATTATTATATTTATATTAATATTAATTATGATTATTATTATAATTATTATTATTAAAATTATTATATTAATATTAATATTAATAATTATTATTATTATTATTATTATTAATAATTATTATAATTAATAATTATTATTATTATAGTATATATAGTATTATTATTAAATAAATAGTGTATAATATTATAATAATAATATTAATAAAGATTATAATTAATAATTTTTATGGTAATTATTATACAATAGTATATAGGTATAGGGTGTGGGTAATATATACTACCCCGCGGCCCTTACCATAAGGTAAGGGCCGCGGTATAGTTAATTATTATTATATTCATTATTATTTTTTATTATTATTATTTTTTTTTTATATAAATTATTATAATATTAATCAATTATTATTAATTATTATATATATATATATTATTATATATAATTTTTTTATATAATATATAATATATAATATATATAATTATTTATATAATATAATATAATATATAATATATAATATATATATAATATTTATATCCCGCGTCTGTAACGCATGCGTTACAGACGCGGGTATTATTAATCATTATTATATTTATAATACCCATTATTATTATATTTATAATACTTATTATTATATTTATAATACTTATTATTATATTTATAATATCCATTATTATTATATTTATAATACCCTTTATTATTATATTTATAATATCCATTATTATTATATTTATAATACTTATTATTATATTTATAATACCCTTTATTATTATATTTATTATACTTATTATTATTATATTTATAATACTCTTTATTATTATATTTATAATACTTATTATTATTATATTTATAATACTCTTTATTATTATATTTATAATTATTAGAATATTAATTATATTAATAATATTACTAATATTAATAATATAAATAATATTAATAATATAAAAAATATAAAGAATATTAATAATATTAATAATATAAAGAATATTAATAATATAAAGAATATTTATACCCCCCCGCGTCAGTTACGTATACGTAACTGACGCGGGGATTATTAATAATAATTATATTAAATTATATATAATAATATTAATATAATTAAAATATATTTAATATATTTATAATATTAATAATATTTATAATATTTATAATATTTATATAATTAATAATATAATTAATAATATAATTAATAATATTATTAAAATTTATTAAATTAATAATATTAATATAATTAATAATATTAATTTTTAATATTATTTAATAATTATATAATATATATAATAATAATACTATAAATATTTATAATATTTATAATATTTATTTACTACTACTCCTTTACCTTTTTCCTTTATCCTTGATCTTTTTTTTTTTTACCATTATATATATATAAATATATATATATATATTAATATATGTATATATATATATTAGTATAAATATATGTATATATATTAGTATTAATATATAATAAATATTAAAGATATAAATATATATAAATATATATATATATATATATTATATAATAATTACAAGATTATTATAAATTATAGTTATTATACTTTAATATATCCCGCGTCTATTACGTATACGTAATAGACGCGGGGAGATAATTAATTAATAATTAATAACTATATTTACAACCTATTAATTATAATTAAATTAAAATGCCAAGTTGTTTATATCTTATTCTTTATTTTATTATATTTATAAATATATATATATATAATATATTATATTAAATATATATATATATTTTATAATATATTATATTTAATTATATAATAATAATAATAATATATATATATATATTTAATAATATTCTATAATAATATAATATATAATATTAAATAATATAATATATAATATTAAATAATATAATATATAATATTAAATAATATAAATTATTTATATAATATTTAATAATAATTATTTATATAATATTAAATAATATAATTATTTATATAATATTTAATAATATAATTATTTATATAATATTAAATAATATAATTATTTATATAATATTAAATAATATAATTATTTATATAATATTTTAGAATATAATTATTTATATAGTATTAAATAATATAATTATTTATATAATATTAAATAATATAATTATTTATATAGTATTAAATAATATAATAGACTATATATATAATATTATATATATATATAAATAGCTTATTCCCGCGTCTGTTACGAATACGTAACAGACGCGGGGTATGTAGGAAGTATAAAGTAAAAAATATAAAGTATTAAATATTAGTATATATAAATATATATATATATTAAATATAATTTAATTTTATTAAATATTAATATTATAATATTATTATTATGTATAATATTAAAATATAACTAACTATGAAGGGTTATTATATAATAACTTAATGGTATATATATATATATATTTATTTATATATATATATTATTATTATATATATATATATATATTATATTATATATCTATATATATATATATTATAAGAGAATTAATTAATATATTAATTAATATTATATAAAAAATAAATATATTAAATTAAATAATTAATAAAAAATAATAATAAATATTAAGAACATGATGTTGGTTCAGATTAAATGCTAAATAAGGACATTACACATGCAAATCATACGTTAATAATATATATAAATATGTTATAAATAAGTGGTGAAAACGTGAGTAATATATATGGAAATCCTAACTATAAATTAAGTTAAATGCTTAATATATATAATATAAATTATATTAAAGAACATTTATACAATGTTTGTTTATAGTGGAGCCTATATTAGTTTAGGTAGTAGGTTAATTAATAGTATAACCTAGCCAACGATCTATAATCAATAATTAAAGTTATAATGATCACGTTGACTTTGAAATAAATAGTCAATATCTATAAGATACAGCAGTGAGGAATATTGGACAATGATCGAAAGATTGATCCAGTTACTTATTAGGATGATATATAATAATAATTATATAATAAATAATTATATAATAATGATATATATATATAAATTGATATAAAAATAAAATCCTTAAATAATAATATAATAATGATATTAATTACCATTTAATAAATAAATGGATATTATTAATAATTAATTATTAATAATATTTGAATAGTCCTTGCAAAAATTTGTGCCAGCAGTAGCGGTAAGACAAAGAGGGCGAGCATTAATCATAATGGTTTAAAGGATTCGTAGAATGAATATATTATATTTATTATTAATAAATTTATTAATAATAAAATATATAATAATATTTAGAGTTAATATATATTTATTAAAGAATTATAATAGTAAAGATGAAATAATTATGATAATTATAAGACTGGTATATGTGAAAATATTAATAAATAATTAACTGACATTGAGGAATGAAAACTAGAGTATCAAAACGGATTCGATACCCGTGTAGTTCTAGTAGTAAACGATGAATACCATTATATATATAATAATAAATATATATATATATAATAAATGAAAATTTAAGTATTCCACCTGAAGAGTACGTTCGCAAGAATAAAACTCAAAACAATAGACGGTTACAGACTTAAGCAGTGGAGCATGTTATTTAATTCGATAATCCACGACTAATCTTACCATATTTTGTATATTTATATAAATATATTATATATATATTTATATAATTACAGGCGTTACATTGTTGTCTTTAATTCGTGCTGCAAAGTCTTAGATTAAGTTCATTAACGAATAAAACTCCATATATATAATAATATATTATATATAATATTATATTATAATTTAATATAATGAAAGGAATTAAGACAAATCATAATGATCCTTATAATATGGGCTATAGACGTGCTATAATAATATGATAATAAAATTATATAATTTTTAATAAATTAAAAAGAATTAATAATATAAAACATATTACTATTTAATATAATTATATATTATAATTATAATATGAATTATAATCTGAAATTCGATTATATGAAAAAAGAATTGCTAGTAATACGTAAATTAGTAAGTTACGGTGAATATTCTAACTGTTTCGCACTAATCACTCATCACGCGTTGAAACTATTAATTATCTGAATATATATATTATATCTTTATATTTTATAAATCTATTTTATAATTTTATATAATTATAATATATATATATGAAATTATTAGAATTTATGCGAAGTTGAAATACAGTTATCGTAGGGGAACCTGCGGTGGGCTTATAAATATCTTTAATATTCTTAATAATAATAATATAAACCTTATTAATATATATATATATATATAAAATATATATATATTTAATACATACTAATATTTATATATATATATATATATTTAATAGTATATATATATATTATATATCTTATTTATATATATATATATATATATTTAATACATACTAATATTTATATATATATATATATATTATACCTAATAGTATATATATATTATATATCTTATTTATATATATATTCCCTCCTGTAGTCCTTGTACATTGTACAAGGACTACGGGGCTAGATATTTATAATATCTAAATATATATATATAATTTATAAATATATATGAATTTATATATATATATATATATTTATATACTCATATACCCTCTCCATCCCCTCCTACCCCCTCGGCATATAACCATATAACAATGGTTATATGCCGAGGGAGGAATAGTTATAATATTTTATATATTTATATAATAATATATAATAATACTAACTATATATATATTAATATAATAATAATATATATTAATATAATAATAATATATATATTAATATAATAATAATATATATATTAATATAATAATACTATATATTAATATAATAATACTATATATTAATATAATAATAATAATATTTATATATAATATATTATAATATTTATTATATATAATATATTTTAATATTTATAAAATATATTATAATATTTATTATATATATATTAATAGAATACCTGTAATCATAGTTTTCTATAGTATTATACCAAGTTAATATTAATAGTAATATATTATAATAAATAATAATAAAATTATATATAATATCTAATTTTATAATTAATAATAATATATATATCTATATATATGTATACCCCCGTAGTCCTTGTACGTTGTATAAGGACTACGGGGGTAGTTATTAATTTATTTATTTATTTATATATATATATATTTATATATATATATTAGTATTATATATATATAATATATATATAAACTTCTTGTGTATATATATTAATAATTAATTAATTAATTAATTAATAAATAATAAAATATATAATTATATAAAAATAATAATAATAAATATATATATATAATATATTGTATATATTTATATATATATAAATATATATAAATAGTATATAATATTATAAATAGTGTGTATATCTGGGGCATTAACGTGTGCGTTAATGCCCCATATAGGTCTAATATATGATATAATTATACTTAAATATTATCAAAATATTAGTATTAAAAAATATAATAATAATAATAATAATAATATATAATATCTATATATAATAATATAATTATTAATATAAAATAATAAATAATATTAATCATATATATAATATTAATTATATATATATATATATAGATGATATATATATATATATAGATGATATATTATATATATATAATATTAATTATTATATAATATATATAATATATAATATTAATCATTATATAATATATAATATATATATATTATGATATATATATAATATATATAGGTATATAATGTATATATATATATATATATATATTAATATACCGCGGCATATACATGTATATGCCGCGGATATAGATCTATATCTAAATATATTTATATATATATATATATATTTATATATATATAATAAATATTAATTATTAATATATAATTAATATAATATTAATATAAATATATATATAAACACTAATAGATACACCGGCACTTTAACTGTGTTAAAGTGCCGGTACATATAATTATATAAATAATTATTATAATAAGGATATAGTTTAATGGTAAAACTATTGATTTCAAATCAATCATTAGGAGTTCGAATCTCTTTATCCTTGTAACCCTATATCCCATCCCCCACCCAACCCATTAATGGGTTGGGTGGGGTTGGGTTGGGTGGGTGTACTAGTAGACGGGAGGGATAAATACCCCTTTACCCTTCCGCCCATACCCACACCCCCACACCCCACTCCTCCCCACCCGCGGCATATACAGATCTGTATATGCCGCGGGTATAATCATATTCGTATATAACATATACCTATTACTATATATATATATATATAATATATATATATTTTTTTTTATAATATTAATATTTATAATATATTTTATATTTTAATATTTTTATATAATATTATATAATATAATATAATTAAATATAATATAATATAATATAATTAAATATAAATAATAAATATATATATATAATAATTAATATAATTATTTATAATATATATAATATATATATATATTATAATAATAAATAGAAATATATAATATATTATATATAAAATATGAATAGAAGTATATATATATATATATATATATATATAAAATAGAAGTATATATATATATATATAATATTAGATGTGGGTTAGATATATATAGTTATATATAAATAAAGTAGTATAAATAAATAAGTATATATATATAAATGGGTATACCGGCCACTTTAACATAGTTAAAGTGGCCGTAATATGAATATTCCTATAAATATTAATTAATTAATTAATTAATGAATTATTATTAATTAATTATTTATTTATTAAATAATATATATATAATAATAATATAAATAAAATATAAATATATTAGTATAAAATAGTCATTATGGTAGGGGTATATATAATATATATATATATATATATATAACTATAAATAGTAATAATATTATAATAATTATAAAAAAAGTAAAAATATATAGATATATGAGTCTATATCCACCCGCGGCATTACCGCATGCGGTAATGCCGCGGGGAATTATTATAATATTTAATAGATTATATAATTAATTAATTATATAATATATATATCTTAATATATATATATATATTTATATATTAATATAAATATAATTAATATTTATTAATATTATTTATATAATTAATATTTATTAATATAATTTATATTATTATTAACATAATTAATATAATTAATATAATTAATATGATAAATATATAAATATAATATATATATATATATATATATGATAAATATGATAAATATGATAAATATGATAAATATGATAAATATAATAAATATAAAAATATATAGATATATAAATATAAATATAAACCATTCGGCACTATCACATTGTGATAGTGCCGGAATATCAATATAAAGATACAGAAAACTTACTACTATATATTACTATTATATTAATATAATATAATATAATATAATATAATATTAATATTTTTTATTATATATATATATAATATAATAAATATATATTTTATAAATAAAATATATATATATATATATATATTATAAATAATTAATATAAAATATATTATTAGTTATATATATATATATTATTAGTTATATATATATATATTATATATAGAGTAATACCGGCACTTTAACTATGTTAAAGTGCCGGTATTAAAGAATATTTTAAAGTTTATATATATATATTATTATATATATATAATATATATATAAATATACCACAGTATATATATACTAAAAGGATTATTATAAAAGGATATTACTATATAATAATATAGAAATATATATATATATTACAAATATATTATAATAATTATTATAAATTATATTACTTTATAATTATTATTAATATATAATTATTAAATTAATTAATTAATATTATTAATTATAATATTTATTTATATATATTAATATTATTTTATATTTTTTTTTTTATATAATAATATATAATAATATATAATAATATATAATAATATATAATAATATATAATAGTATATAATAATATATAATAATATATAATAGTTAATATACATATATATATATCTACATATATATATGTTAATATTATAAAATATAATATTATATAATATATTATTATTATATAATATAATTTAATATAATATAATATAATATATTATTATATAATTTAATATAATATAATATAATATATTATTATATAATATAATTAAATATAATATGATATGATAAGATATTATATGATATGATAAAAATTATAAACAACCCGGCACTGTTACTAAGTAACAGTGCCGGGTTGTAAATATAGTTATTAATTCTTAATTAATTATTTTATATATATATAAATTAATAAATATTAATCATTAATATATTAATAAATAAATTAATAAATTAATAACTAATATATTATTTAATAAATTAATAACTAATATATTATTTAATAAATTAATAACTAATATATTATTTAATAAATTAATTAATTAATTAATAACTAATATATTATTAAATAAATAATTACTATATATATATATATTAATAAATATTAATAAATGAATTAATAACTAATATATATATATTAATAATAAATATTTAAAATATATCTATATAAATATATATATATATAAATATATAAATATAAATATTTAGATATAAATATATATAGATATAAATATATAAATATAAATATATATAGATATTAATATATATAAATATAAATATATAGATATAAATATATAGATATAAATATATAAATATAAATATATAGATATTAATATATTTATCCCGGCACTATCCCTATGTGATAGTGCCGGGCTATAAGTTTAAATATATAAATATAAATACTATTAGCATATATTATAATATTAATATAAATAATATAAATATTAATAATAATAATATTTATATAAATATAAATATTAATATAAATATTAATAATAATAATATATATATATATTAATATAAATATAAATATTAATATTTATACTTAGAGTAAATACCGGCACTTTAACATAGTTAAAGTGCCGGTATATTTATATAAATAAACTAGTATATACCTTTATATATATATATATATATTTTATATATATATATTTATATATATATATATAAATTAATAAATAAATTAATTAATTAATTAAATAAAATAAAATAAAATCTAATAAATAGATATATTAAAATAAATATTTAATTAATCTAATTAAATATAATATATTATAATATAATATATATAATAATATTATTAATATATATATATATATATATTAATAATAATAATAATAATGATATAATTTAATTATAATAGTATAAAATAAAAATATATGTTTATGAGTTATAATTTATTTATTATATTAACCGCCCGACCCATTAATCAATGGGTCGGGCGTGGGTGTAATATCCCCCCCCCCCCGGGCATATACATGTATATGCCCCCCCCGTGATAAAATAACTTTATATATATATATTTCTATAATAATTAATATAATTTTATATTATTTAATTATTAATATATTAAATTTTATTAATAATAGATTATATATATATATATATATATATTTAATACTTTATATATTTATATATATATATATATTTTATATATATTTATATATATATATATATATATATTTTATATATTTTATATATTTATATATATATATATTTAATACTTTATATATATATATAATATATTAATTAATTCATTAATTCATTTATTTATTTATTTATTCATTTAATTATTAATTAATATAATTATTAATTAATTTAATTATTAATTTATAGAATTATTAATTTAATTATTTATTTATTTAATAATATCCGCGTCAGTTATGTATAACTGACGCGGAATATATATATATATTAATATAATTATTAAAATATAATACTTATTACCATTATATATATATATATATATATATTTTTTATATAATTAAAATATTAAATTAATAAATATAATATTATTTATAATAATAATAATAATAATAAAATATTATATAATTATTATTAATAATTATAATAAATTATTAACTCCCGCGTATCCATCTTCTACCCTACCCGCGTCCATTACTAGTAATGGACGCGGGATCTATAAATTATATTAATATATAAATAAATAAATAAATAAATTATATAGATAAAATAATTAATTAATTAATAGATTTATAAATAAATATATTTATAAATAAATATATTTATAAATAAATAAATAAATATATAAATAAATTATATATATATATATATATAAATAGATATATAGATAAATTATATATATATATATATATATATTAATAGATATATATATATATAAATATATATATAGATATAAAAATTATATATATTTATATATAGATATATATATATTATAAATATTATTAATATTAATATAAATAATTATTTAATAATATATAATTTTATTATATATATACATAATTTATATTTGTATAAAGTGCTATGCTAATATAATAAAGTTATATATTAAGTAATATATATATATATATATTTTATATTAATTAAATAGTATATAAATATATTATTAATATTATTATATATATATATAATATTATATAATAATATATATATATATATATTTATAATTTAATGAATATTATTATTATTATTATTATTATTATTATAATTATTTATTAAATAATTATATAATTATTAATTAATTAATTAATTATTTAATATTATTATATAATTATATTTAGTTTATTATTATATATATATATTATATAATAATATAATAGGTGAATAAGATATTGTAATATATAGATAGATTACACCCGGCACTATCACAATGTGATAGTGCCGGTATTCTACTTTAATTATACATTTATATAATATAATACATATATATATATTATAAAATATTAATAAACTAATTATAAATTAATATATATATATATATATATTATTATTATTATTATATAAATATTAATATTAAATATAATATTGAATATAATATTGAATATAATATATTATAATATAATATATAATAATATAATATATAATAATATTAAATATAATATTGAATATAATATATATATAATATATTAATTATATAAATATATATATATATATATTAAAATAATTATATATATTTATATATTTATATATATGTATATGTATATATATATGAATATGTATATGAATATATATATATATATATGAATATGTATATGAATATCTATATGTATATATATATCTATATCTATATGTATATGTATATGTATATGAATATGTATATGTATATGTATATATATATCTATATCTATATGTATATTAATATGAATATGAATATTAATATGAATATGAATATAAATATGAATATGAATATGAATATGAATATGAATATGAATATTCATATGAATATGAGTCTTAATATGAATCTGAATCTGAATCTGAATCTGAATCTGAATAGAGGGGGACGATGGGCTATTGGCCCATCGTCCCCCTGTAGCATAAATATATATTTATATATATATATATATATATACTATTATATTATTTTATTATTAATAATTATTATATAATTTTTATTATATTATTAATAATAATAATATTATTAATATTATTAATTATATATTTTTTATATATTAAATATAATTTAATTTAACTTTAACATTATATTTACCATTTTTATTAATATTTGATTTTTTATTAATGTAATGATTAGAAGAGATATAATTTAATTTATAATTATTAGTTATATGACTTCATAAATATAATTTATTATTAAATGTACCATTTAATAAATTAATTATACTTTTTCTATTTATATTTTTAGCTGAAGATAATCTACCTTTAAATAAGATTGATCATCCTGTTAAATATTTATTTGTTAATAATTTTATAGGTAGATTATTAATATTTATATTTTTATAAATATTTTTAATATTTAAATTATTATTATTATTATTATAAATAATATTATTATATTTAGATTTATTAATATATTTAATATTATTAATATAATCAATAATAATATTATTATTATTTAAAGAAGGTATAATATTATTTAAAATAGATTGATAATTATTATTAATACCATTATTATATTTATTATTATCAAAGATACTAATATATTTAGTTATAATAGTACTATTTATATGAATATATGATAATTTAATAGGTTCAATAGTAACTTTTTTATTATAATAATAACTTAAAATATTACTAAAATAATTATAATTATTATTATAATTATTATTATTTATATTATTTATTAATTTATTAATAATATTTATATAATAATTATTAATATTATGTTTATTATTATTAATTAAATAATAATAAAATTTAATATTAATTTTATTTAAACTATGTTCAAAAATAGGTTTACTAATAACAATATTATATCTAGTATTATTATAATAAAATGATATTATATTATATAATAATTTAGTAATAATATTATCATTAATTAATATATTAATTATATAATTATTATTATATTTATAAATAATATTATTTCAATTATATAATTTATTTAAATGTTGTAATTTATTACCTTCATTATTAAATTTATTTAAATATTTAATAATTATATTATTATTATTTAAATTATTTAATTTATTTTTATTAATATTTAATAAAATATTCTTTATAATTATTTTATTATTTATATTATTATTAATATTAATATTATTTATTTTTATTAATTTTATTAATAAAAGTTTATTCATCTTAATTAATATATATATATTTTATATAATCATATTAAAATATAATAATAAAATAATTATTATTATAAATAATATATATAATAAATATTAATATTATAAATATTAATATTATAAATATATATATATCATATATATATCATATATATATAATATATATATTATATATAATATATATATTATATTATTAATATATAATATATTTAATATTAAATATATATTATATATAAAAATAATATATATATATATATATAAAAATAATATATATATATATGTATTAATAATAATATATGTATATATATATATATGTGAACTTATAATATAGACTGCCCGGCACTTTCATATTGTGAAAGTGCCGGGCAAACCAAAATAATTATAAAGTTATTATATATATATAATATATATATTATAATAATTATATTACTATATAATAATATTATTATTAATTATTTATTTATTTATTATTAATAACAATATTATAATATTAATAATATTATTAATATTATATACATATTATATATATATATATATATATTATATATATATATATAGATTATAATAAAAATTATTAAATTATATAATTATAATAGATTATTATTTAATAATATATATATATATTAATAAATTAATATTATATTACTATTATATTATAATAGTATTAATAAAAAGTTATATATATATATTTATTTATTTATTTATTTATTTATTTATATATATAAAATAATTAATTAATTAATTAATTAATTAATTAAAAATAATAATAAGAATATATATATATAAATGTATATATATTGTAAGGTTACCGCGGCATATACGCAGGCGTATATGCCGCGGTAATATATTAAATATATTACTAATTTATTAAAATATATAATAATATATATATTCTTTATATATTATTAAATTATTATATATATATATATATATATATAAATATCTATAATATAAATATAAATTATAAATATTTATATGATAAATATAAATATAAATTATAAATATTTATATGATAAATATTAATATAAATTATATATATTTATATAAATATAAATATAAATATAAATTATATATATTTATATAAATATTAATATAAATTATTAGCCCCGGAGTCCTAGTACAATGTACTAGGACTCCGGTATTTATAACTATATATAATACATATATAATAAATATATAAACTATAAATAAAATATATATATATATATAAAATATATATATATATAATATATATAGAATATATATAAAATATATATAAAGTATATAGAATATATATATATATAAAGTATATAGAATATATATATATATAAAGTATATATCCGCGTCTGTTAGTATACTAACAGACGCGGGTATAATAAATAAATATATAAATTTATTAATATATATATATAATAGTATATTATAATATATAATATTTAAATAAATAAATAAATAAATAAATAAATAAATATATATATATTAATTTATTAATATTTTTATATAATATATATATATATATATTATATATTATATATTATATAATAGTATATATATATAAAATATTAGATATATAAAGAATATATCTATCCGGTGGCATATACATGTATATGCCACCGGTATTATATATATATATATAACATATATCTATATTATTATTATTATATTATTATAATATTTATATAATTTATATTATATTTATTAATAAATAATATTAATATAATTTTTATTATATATATATATATATATTATATAATTATAAATAGATTATATATATATATATAATATATATTACATAGATTGATATACCGGCACTGTCACATTGTGACAGTGCCGGTATATACAAATATTAATAACTAACACATATACCCACTTACTATTAGATTATATAATAATACTATACTTTATATATATATATATATTATTATATATAAATATTAATAGATATAAATATATATATATATATATATACTTTTTTTATTACTATTAATATATATATATATTATTAAATATTTATAATATGTAGTTTTTTTTATACTTGTAGAAGGACTTGAACCTTTCATTATTTATTTATGAGACAAATGTTTTAACCTTTAAACTATACAAGT